AAATATATCAATTCCGCTCTCTATTTTTTGTGAAAGATTTTTTGTGAAAGAAAGTTAAGTAGAATTTCATTCCCAACGGCAATCCCTCTTCTTTATTTTTTTTTTTTTTTTATTTAGCTTCTATTGTTTGTTGGGGGTTGTTTAGAATCGGTGGTAAGTATAAGGGCGGTTCAATGATACTTCATCAGATGGTTGTACAAAGAGGGCGGTAGGTGATAGAAAAGAAAGAATGAAAAAGAATGCTAAAAAAAAAAGGAATTATTATTATTGGTTGGATCAGGAATAAAATTTGGAGTTCGGTATGGATAAAAGATCTTCCTATGTTATACTATTCAATTCTTGACGATGAGTTGATTTGATAGTGCAGATATTGTTATTCATGATATTGATCCGATTCGATATCATCAAGATGTAATTCATCCCATTGAATTTACAAGCGAAAGATTTATTATCTCTATGGGATTAACTCCCGAGTTATTGCGAATTAAAGAAAAATGAAACAATGAGATTATGGAAGTAAATATTCTCGCATTTATTGCTACTGCACTGTTTATTCTAGTTCCTACCGCTTTTTTACTTATAATATACGTAAAAACAGTCAGCCAAGGTGATTAATTTGAATTAAACTTGACTTTTTAGTTCTTATCAATAATTGAAGAGAAGAAAGGGATTCAAATTTCGCGTCTTAAATGAAATGGGCAGACTATAATTAGCCGTATTCTATGAAATACGATAGTATGGTAGAAAGAAATATCTGAATCTTTCTACCATACTATCTACTATTGTTATTATAGTGTATATAAGGTGTATTGTAATCCGGGTTAATTTAATAGAGATCAATCTACAATAGTATCGTCATATTCCTATATATTGGTATATATCGATATCAATTACATATTATATATAATATAATGTATATAGTGCCCCCCCAATTCTATTTCTTTGCTTTATCCATCTGTCTTGTATTTAATTTGTGTTGATTTCAATCAATTTGAAATAATTGAAAAGCGACTCGTACGATTCTAATTCCTGGATTGCTGATTATTTTCAATATGAATCCCGATCAAAAGAATCAAGGGCCTCTTCGATGGGTATAATAAAAGAAAATAAAGTAATCTTTTTATTAGCATTCCGACGAAGAAGTCATTGATCGATCAGTTGACATATGATCTATGGAAACTTCTTCGGATTTCAAAAAAAAAAAGGGGGGGGAAAGGATTAGTAAACCTCTTTTAACGTTATGAACAGTGAGTTCAATAAAACAAGTACAACATAAATAAAATTTCCAAAATATTAAAACAAACGGGAAGTGCGCAATATGTGACTCGCCCAAGACAATATTTTAGTCTGTGTAGTATCTCGTTAGAGAACTACTATGTCTGTGTTGTTTCCGATAGAAAATGTGTATCTACGTAATGTAATAACAGATTTTCTCTTTGAATAAAGGGAAACAAAAAAGTAAAATAAAAAAAGTGCAACTCTTCCTCACGGTCCATATCTAATTTTAGTAAGAGTCGGTTCATCGAAATCGAAAATTGATCAAGAATTCAGTTGGAATAAATTTACTACCATTTGTATTTCTTTTACTTTGTATTCTTTTTACTTTCGAAATACAAACACGGAAATAATTGAAATATTTGTTTGATTGAAAGAGTATTCTTCATATATATTATTCATAAACTATATTACTACACGAAAACCCAAGAGAATTTTGAAATGCAGATATTTTTTTATTTCTATTTCAATTTAAAAATTGAATTTTAAATTGAAATAGTGTTGAAATAATGAAATTTCAACTAAAAAAAGCTTTTCAGAACTGAACGATTTATAAAAAAAAAATGGATACAGTTTAATTCCTAAACTCAATTACAATTAGTAGTACTTCTAGAGTCCACTTCTTCCCCATACTACGAGTGAAAGGGAAAATGTAAAGACTACCATTAAAGCAGCCCAAGCGAGATTTACTATATCCATGTGAATTATGTCCCCTATCTATGAAGGAATTCTTGAATTATTGTTCACTAATAAATAATAGTGGAATCACTGGCGCAGAGTCAAAAATTCTGACCTAACGTCGTTGATGAAACAATCCAATAAATCCAACTCTAACTTATAAGGGGTCTTATAAGATTTCTAGTATAATCAGAAAAGATTAAGCACAAGCAAAATATGCGGAGACCCCCTTGGAAGTATCAAAGAAATGCTACTAATATGTAGAAATACTAAAAATTATGTAGAAATACTAAAAATCTATTCTTTCTTTTGTTGTCCTTCATTAAGTTAAGTAAAAAGTCTAAAAAAATAGAAGAAAGGTAGATCACTACCCAACCCATACCCTATTTCTTTCCCATTTTGTTTTGATCTAATCCTTAACGTCCCTTATTGTCTCTATGAAACAATCGGAGGACGCCCTATTATGTTCTGTTCTTGACTAGGGGTTAACGAAAAAAGAAAAAAGGTATAGTATATAAGGTATATTAAGTAAAAGCCAATTACTCAA